TCATTTCGTCCCATATTGATTTTCGATTTTATCAAAATTTGAATTTTCAAGGATCCTATCTATTATTTTCTATCCCGTAAACTAATTATTTCTTAATTTTTCTATAGATTTCTGAATTCTAACTATTTTGGTACTAATGAAATTCATTCAAACTCAATAGGATTAATTCTTTTAATCTTATAATCTTAAGGAGGGTTAATGTTAATAAGGGGGGTTAGACTAAAATAAAAAATAGGAGTAACTTAATCTGGATTTGTTTGGGTTTGTACCTAACCAGTCTGCATCCCAGATCATAATTCTCATTTGGATTTTTATTATGCCCCATTATTCATTATTCCCGGGGGGTGAATAGATTAACCGAAGGGATTAAAATTTACGTGTCTGCCTGAATTGCATTAACAAAAATTTATATATGTAATTATATATTATATAATTATATATTATATATCTAACATATATCTAACCGATGTATTTTCTTTTTTTTTTTCATTTTTTTTTTAATCTGAATCTCGTTTTTTAAGTATTTCGCGTTTGGCCCTAATTAATTTAATAATTTAATGAATAATTGTAAATTTATGTAACACTTGAGAAGGGAGTCCTTTATATCTTTTATTATGGCAAGTTAGATTAACGAAATCTTGTTGAACTACACAGCTTAAACAAAATATAAAAATATATATATAAAATATAAAATGAGGAAATGTTTAGCGTATACGTATGTATCCTTCTATTCAATTTTTGTGAAAAAATAGTTTTTGATCCCCTCAATTTGAAATTTTCAAATTGAAATATTTAACCTATTTAATTTTATTAATTTTAATCTATTATTAAATTTTATTTAATTATTAATTAATTAATAATTAATTAATAATTAAGTTATTTAATTAATTAATTTAATTAATAATTAAGTTAATAATTAAGTTAATTAAGATTAATTAATAATTAATAAGAAATTAATAATTAATATTAATAAGAGGACTTGTTAAAACTTCTTCAGAAAACTCTTTACCGAGATATAGCTATATATAGAAGAAGGGGGTATAGATTACGATGTCTACGAACCAATGACTATTCATGATTCCATGATTGAATCAATTCCATACTGGTTCCAAATTAGAGGAATGTTATGGTAAAACTTCGTTTGAAACGATGTGGTAGAAAGCAACGTGCGACTTGAAGGACATGATCCATTGTGGATTCTTTCTTATATCCACCATTTTCGATTTCTATAGGAATGAAGGTGCTCTTGGTTCGACATCAGTTGGTAATCTAAATAGTCCACGGTGGAGCTCGAGTAGAAAGTATTAATTCATTTCTCAGGACAAGAATCTAGGGTTAATACAAATCAATAAATTGGAACAACTTCGTGAATATATCTTCTATATAGAAATAGAAATCCTTCGTGAATATATCTTCTATATAGAAAATAGAAATAGAAATCGAAGGGCGAGCAAGTTTCCAATTCAAAAGGAAAATTTGTTGGAATTAATCAAAGCCTTTCGATCCAAAGTGTATCACGCGGGAATCAATCGTCCGTATGATTCTTTGATAGAAGGAAATCACAAAAAGGGGTATGTTGCTGCCATTTTGAAAGGATTAAGAAGCACCGAAGTAATGCCTAAACCCAATGATTTAAAACAAAGATAAAGGATCCCAGAACAAGGAAACACCGTTTTAATCGTCTCACTAACTGAGCAAGACTTAAGAATCTAAATAGATTTTAACCGAGACAAACAAAAAAGGGGGAAAGACCACTCAATAACAATAAATGAAATTACCTAACGATTTCTCTTTTGAATTATTTGAGAGTTATCTAACTTGAGTTATGAGTACGAATGGTTTCTTTTTCATTTTCAAGAACGAAGAAGAAAAAAAGACTTAAATCATAGTCTAATTGATTTGATGATTTTATAGAACCTTTTGTCATTTATGCCATTTAGTCGAATTCTATACCATGGATAAAGGATAAAACTTCAAATCCAATTCTTTTTTCTCGAGCCGTACGAGGAGAAAACTTCCTATACGTTTCTAGGGGGGGTGTATTGTTCATTTACATCTATCTCAATGAGTCGTCTATCGAATCGTTGCAATTGATGTTCGATCCCGAAGAGAAGGAAAAGATCTTCAGAAAGTAGGTTTTTATGATCCGATAAAGAATCAAACTTATTTAAACGTTCCTGCTATTCTCTATTTCCTTGAAAAGGGTGCGCAACCTACAGGAACTGTTCAGGATATTTTAAAAAGGGTGGGGGTTTTTAAGGAACTTCATCCTAATCAAACGAAATTCAATTAAGGAAATACAAATAGAGCGGGAAAGGGGGGTAGGTAAATAAAAAAGAGTAGAGAAAGCTTATCCAAAGTTATATACAAATCACTACCCCCCTTTCCCGCTCTATTTGTATTGTTTCCATGGAATCCTGTGTTCTATAATGACAAAACCTTATTTTCTTGATCCTAGAAAATTTGGGCATTCCTGCCAACTTGAAACTTGATGTTTTTT